ATAAGAGATTTTTTCTTCAAAAAAATTAACTCTTATTAAAAATAAAAAAAATTCAAAAGATAATTTTGAATTAATATTTATATCTTTTAATAAAAAACTGTTAATCAGAAGATATTAAATATTATAACAACTAAAGATATTGTAAATCCAATGTTAAAATTACTTAAATTTAAAAATATCTTTCCTAAAATAGAATTAACAATTAAAAATAATGAATAATAAAAAGAAATTAAAAAATAAATAAAAATTATAAAAAAAAACATTTTTCTAACCAAAACACTATTTACTACTACAATAAATTCAGACAAAAAAGATAAAGAAGGGGGAACACCTCTATTAGACAAAAAAACTAAAGAAAAAACAATTCCAAAAAATATTCTAGATGTAAAAAATCTATTTATAAAATAAATTATACGAGAAGAAGAAACATGATAGAATTCTCCAATAAAATAAAATATTAAAGTAGAAGTATAACCATGAGCTAATATTATTATTAAACTACCAATTTTTCTTCTTATTATAATAAACACTATTGATAATAATAAAAAACTTATATGTGTAACAGAAGAATATGCAGCTAAAGATTTAGCATCACTCTGAAAAATACAATTAAAAGAAGCTAAAATTATTCCAAAAAAAGAAATTAATACTCAAAAATTATTAAAAATAAAGTTTATTGATCTTAAAATTCGTAGATAACCGACAGTGCCTAACTTTAAAAGCAAACCTGCTAATAACATACTAGCCGTAGTGGGTGCTTCTACATGAGCCTTAGGTAACCACAAATGTAAAAAATAAACTGGAAATTTTATTATAAAACTTAAACTTAAAACAAAAAATATTTCTCAAGAAATTACAAAATCAAAATAACAATAAGAAAATATGAAGATTCTTTTATAATAAATAAACAAAAAAGGGAAAGAACAAATAGAAGCATAAAATAATAAATAATAACCAGAATTAATTTTTTCAATTTGAGAACCATAACCCAAAATTATTACCAAAATTGGAAATATTGACAACTCAAAATACATATATAATATTAATATATTACTAGATACAAAAAATATTAAACAAAATATAATTAAAACACCCCTGAGTATTAACAAATTAAAATTTTTTTCACTTATTAATACTAAACCATAAATATAAATTATCATAAAAATTAATAATACATAAACATATGAATCAACAATGAAAAATAACCCAGTTCAAGATAAATTTTTTAATAAATAAAATCTAAATATTATAATAAACAAAAAAAAATATAAAGGTTTCAAAAAAAATATTAAACATAAAAACAAAAACTCTAACAATGCTAAACAAACCCTGTAATTACAAGTTACAAATTCTAAAATAAACTAAAATAGCAATATGATCATCAATAAACAAAAACAAATAAAAATAACCAAACCACATCAACAAAATGTCAATATAAGATACCAAATTCCAACCCTAAATGATGATTATAATTAAAATGAGACTTTAACAAACGTAACAAATTAAAACCTAAAAATAAACCTCCACATAATACATGAATTCCGTGAAATCCAGTTGACAAATAAAAAATTCTCCCAAAAATTCCATCAGAAATTGAAAAACTTGCCTCTTTATACTCCATTAATTGAATTATAGTAAAATACAATGCCAAAATACATGTTAAAATTATTCTACTTGTACAAGAATTATTACTTAACAAACTATTGTGAGCTCACGTCACAGTAACCCCCCTACTCAACAAAATAATTGTATTTAACAAAGGCACCCCAAAAGGATTAACAAAATGTATACCAGAAGGTAACCAATTTTCTCCTAACTCATGTACAGGAACTAAAGCTGCATCAAAAAAAACTCAAAAAATTCTAAAAAAAAATATAAATTCTCTAAAAATAAATAAAATTACACCAAACTTAAATCCATCTATCACAAAAAAATTATGATAACCTCTTAAACCCTCTATTGAAATATCCTTACCCCAAACAAAAGAAATAAATAAAATTACAAATAAACTAAATAAAAAAGGCAAGAATAACCCATACTTAAAAAAAATTACAAAAGAACTAGTTAAACCTAAAGAAGCAAAAAACATATAATAAGCATAACTTGATAAACTTAAAATATGAAAATTATGGTAAATAACATAAAAATTCTTTAGAATCTAAATCTAATATATTTAATATACTATTTATGTTATATAAATAATTTTTTTCTAAAATAAAATACTAAAAACTGCAATAAAATTAAATAAAAATATACAAATGAAAAATAAAAACTCAAATTAGTAAATGGTTCTTCAACTAAACATTGTCCTAACCAACTTAAAAATACAGCAGAAATAATAAATCTAAACACTAAATATTTATTTAACTTATTTAAACAAGATGTATAATTATTAACAAATACAAAAAAATAAAAAGACAAAATTCTTATTAACAATGCTAAAACCCCTAAAATTTTATTAGGAATAGCACGTAAAATTGCATAGGCAAACAAAAAATATCATTCAGGAACAATATGAACTGGACTTATTATAGGATTAGCCTCAATAAATATTTCAGGATCACCTAAAAAAAAAGGAAATAATAATGAAATAACCATAAATACTATTCAAAAAATAACATTATACGCATCCTTATATCAATATTCTGGACTAAAACAAATTTTGTCATAATCACCATGACAAAATAAACTAGATGTACTACCTGTTCTATGTAATAATATTAAATGTATTAAAACCAATATTATAATACCTCATGGCAACAAAAAATGCACAACAAAAAAAAACTTTAAAGTTGCACTAGTAACACTAAAACCACTTCAAATTCACATCACAATAGTAGACCCCCATACTGGAATTACTCTTAACAAACTAGTAATTACAACAGCAGCCCAAAAACTTATTTGAGCTCAAACCAAAACATAACCTATAAAAGCTTCCAATATTAATAACAAATAAATAGTCAAACCAGAAATTCAAACAGTTTTTAAACGATAACTTATTATAAATAAACCTTTAAACATATGAAGATATAAAAAAATAAAAAATAAACTTGCACCGTTAAAATGAAAAACCCGAAAAATTCAACCATAATTTACTTCATATATAATATATTGCACAGCTTTAAAAGCCATTAATCCATCAGCAGTATAATAAAAAGCTAAAAAAGTTCCTGTTAAAATCTGAAAAACTAATACTATTCCTAGTATTCTACCAAAATTTCAACCCACAGTTAATCTTTTACTCGAAGGCAAAACAATTACCAAAGACCTAAAAAAATTTATTAAATTTCTTTTACTTTTAATTATCTTAAATATCTTAACCTCTTCAGAGTTATATTTTAAAATTAAACTATTAAGATAATTTAATATCTGCAATTAAAACCTTTTACACCAAAAATAAATATTCTTTTTAAACTAAATTACAAAAAATGTATATCTTTTTGAACCGTAATCAAACATAGTAAAATCTATTTAACATTTTAAAGTCTTATTTCATCAAAAGAACTTTACCTTATCAAGATAATATAATTTTTTTACTAATGAAATTTATAACAAAACTAACAAAGTTATAGGTATTATAAAAAGAAATAAACCTTTATTATAATTAAGCACAAAAACATACTTAGTTCTTAGATTGATTATTCAAAAACTAATTGATAACACAGAAATAAATATTATTAACAGAACTAACAAAAATCTAAAACTATAAATCTTAAAAATTTCCCTTAAAGAAAAAATCTTAACAAAAAAATTTACTCTAAAAGGAAAATTTATAAAAATTAATATAGTTTCCCAACCAATAAAATTCTTTAAACTTAAAAAACTAAAATTTGGAATTACTATAATTATTAAAAAAAAATAATAAAAAAAAATAATAAAAACATTAAAAAAAGATATTAAAAATCCTAAAGTAATTCAATTAAAAGATTCCGTAGAAGATAAAATTAATAAATTTTTATAAGTTTTTACTAATAATATTTGTAACATACAAAAAATTAATCCTAATAACAACAAATATAAAACATTACTTACTATTAATTGCAAATAAATTAATAAAAAAGGTAACTTTTGAAAAGTTAAAAATCATATTAAATTTAAACCATAAATATTATTGGTAACACTAAAAACCCAAAAATGAAATGGGGCTATACCAATCTTTAATATTAAAATTAACAATTGAAAATATTGGAATGAAAACATTAAAAATAATAAACCCAAACTTTCTTGTATAATAAAATAATTAAATATACTTCTATAACTACCACATTTTTTATTTAGTATAATAAAAATTAATGTCATTAATAAAAAAATTCTTCACCAAACTAAAATATTATTAACCAGTATACACAATAAACTCAAAAAAAACACAAACAATACTATAAATAAATACAAAAATGAGCAGGAAAATCCTATAACAAATTTAGAAGACTTGTATAACACTCATTAGTTAACTAAATATCTTTTGCGCTTAAAACAAATGCACTTATTATGCTATATTAACTAAATTTAAGATGTGATTATACATTTTCAAATTAAAAATTTGACACTTTAAACTTAAGTTAACATCCTTATTCTCTTAAATACAAATAAATTAAACGGGAAAAAATATAACTCTGAATAAAAAATACAAAACATTCTATTATAATAGCAAGTACATTCACTCACAAATATTTTTCCCCAAAAAAATTTTCCACTGCTAAAAACAATAACATTCTAATTAAATGACCTACCATTACATTAACAGTTAAACGAACTGTTAAAGCCAACGGTCGAGAAAATTCTCTAACAATTTCTACCAATAATATTCTAAAAGTCTTTAAAAAAGAATCACCACCTTTACTTAAATAAACAGAAAATTTTTCACTTGACATAAAAGTTAATAAAGTACTTATTCATGCCACTATGGCATAAAAAAAAGTAAACTCAACCATTCCGCAAGGACAAAATGAATAAGTAAAATAACCTCCAAAACAACTAACTAATAATACAATAAAAGTAAAAAAAGAAATTACAGAACTTATAGGTAAAACCTTAGTATAACTAAAAACCTCAACTAAAATATTTAAAAACTTTTTAGTTAAAACGTTAAATATTCTTTCCTTAAAATATATCATAAACTGTAACAAAAATACAAATATAAAAACATCTAAAAAAAATACCTGATTAATTTTATATAAACAAAACATAAAAAAACATTAAATAAATTAATGAAATAGGTAAAAATTTAAACCAAAATATGTATATTATTAAATCATAACGAAAACGTGGATAAGAACTTCGAATAAAAATTAAAATTGAGAAAATTAAAAAAACTATAATAATTGAAAAATTAAAAAATAATACAGAACTTAAAACTCTAAAAAAAATCAAACTACCATATTCACTTAAAAACAAAAGAACAAAAGCAACACTTCCATATTCAATATTAAAACCTCTAACCAACTCTCTTTCTCCTTCTGCAAAATCAAAGGGAGAACGATTTAATTCAGCCACAACTATTACTAAAAAAGGTAAATAAATAATTAACAAACCCACTATTACATCACTAACAAAAGTAAACAAACTAAAATGAATCATAATTGCCAACAAATATAGAGAAAAAGCAATTTCATATGAAATTCTTTGCCTACTAGCACGCAAAGCACCAATAATTCCATATTTAGACTTTCTAATAATACCACTAATCAACGTAGTATATACCGAAAAACCAATTAAACACAAAAAAAATAACAATGAATACTCAAATCTAATAAACTCAAAAAAATAAGGTAAAATAAACCACTCCAAATACATTACTACAAAAGAAACCCCTGGAACTAATAARAAAGATAAATCAGAAGAATTTAAAGGTATTATTTGCTCCTTCTTTAATAACTTAATACCATCCAATAAAGCCTGAAAAACTCCTATAAAACTCACCTTGGTTGGTCCTAAACGATTTTGACTTCTTCCTAATAAATGACGCTCATATAAAGTAATAAAAGCAATAGCTTGTAAAATAAAAATTATTATTAATACAATTATTAAAAAACTTAATAAAATTAAGAATATTTTCTTTAGATTTACAATCTAACATTTTAACTATAAACTAAACTCTTTTAAGAGATAAACCCCTTGATTAACAGTCAACAATTCTTAAATTTAAACTAACTCTTAAAAACTACAAGATAAAATCTTTAATATTGTTTTCAAAACAAAATTTATTAGTTTATTACTAGATACAGGTTCCCCTAAATCTACTTTACTACAACTTACTCCCCTTTGGGCAATTGATGGATGATTTGTACCACTTCTAAATAATCTTCAAAAAACCATAAAAATTTTTTTACTGTCTTTTACATTTTCACTACTTTACTAAAAAGTAGATTCACAATTACAAATTATTGTAGGTCAAATATTACTTTTATATAAACCAAATATATATCTATTTTTATAAATAAATAATTTTTAATTATATACCTTAAGCATATAATAAACGATCATACATGAGACCACTAAAAAAGTAGTTAATGAGGGTTCTCAATTATTACTCAACCTCCAAAGATAATTTAGAAAATCTGCCAATATTCTTTCAGTTTAAATTTTACTTTACTCCTGCTCTTTTAACTTTTGACTAATTAGGTACTAATCTAATTCGATTTTCAAAATTTAAAATTATAATTATACACATAAAATAATTAAAATTTAACCTATAATTATTTAAAAACTAAACAAACAATTATAATTAAAACAAAATAAAGTTTAAATTTTAACAAGCCTAGCCGATTATTCTGGAACAAGTATTATACAAATAACAAATTACCAGGGTAAAATTTTATTGCCCATTAAATAAATTAAAATTAAATAATACTATTTTAATAATTTTAAAACCATAATCAAATTTTAAATCTATAAAAGCAATCTTTAATAATAAGACTCTTAAACCTATTTATTGAAAATAAATTATACTCTATTATAATAAAGTCTCATAAATCTTAAATTTATATAGATTATAAAATTTTTAATTTTGAAAATTAATAGTTTAACTTAACTTAAATCTATTTAATTAATAATTTAAAAAATACAAAAATCATTACCATAAAATTTTATTATTCCTACTATAATTACCATTCCTAAAATTCTAGAAATTACTGAAAAACACATAAAATAAAAAAATATAATTTCAGTTAACAAACCCATTAACTTTAAAAAAAGCCTTATTATTATAAACTCAAGAGCAATTAAAACAAAAATAAAACGATGCCACTTAAAAAATAATATAAATAATCTAATAAATAAAAAAATAATTTTTTATACTTTTCGTAATGCACCTGAAAAATTTAAAAAAAAGCTTGTAAAATTTATAAAAAATAATAAAATTATCAAAACAAATATAATAACTAATCAAAATAAACTATAATAAAAAACTCTAATATTTAAATTAGTTAATAATATTACAAAATTTATACTAATAACAAAAAGTCTTAAAACCAATCTTAATAATACTATATAACCTTTTACAACTTTAATTCTAGATAGTCTAGAAAAATAAACCAAAATTACAAAAATACCTCTTAAAAATAATATACAAATAAAATAAGAAAACCAAACCAAACCCCTAAAAGAAAATATAGGTATACATATTAATATTCTTAAAATTAAAAAAAAACTTCTTTTTATAGGATCAACATTTAAATAACTTATTACTCCACCAAACAAAGAAAAAATTAAAAAAAATCTTAATATAAAACTTATAAACCATTTCATTGTAAATGAAACATTCTTAATTAAACTAAAAGTTTTATAGGTAAATCAGTAATTTATCTTAATAACCCAAATATTACATTTTTAATTAAACTACATACTGAACACAAAAAATATTCCTAAAATCAATATTAAACTACTACTACACCTAAAAACATAAAAAAACATTAAAAAAAACTAATATAATAATATATATATATATTAGATTATAAATTTTTATATTAAAAGCTTAAAAAAATAATATGTTCATAATTTCGTTTGGGAGACGAAATTTTACATAATATTATTTATCTATTAAGTTTTTAATTATAAAAATTGATAATTATTGAATCAAAAAAGGGTTTTTTGTTTCATTTTTTTATGATATATTATATTAATTATATATAATTAATATAATATGTTTATATATATAATATATTATATTTTATTAAAAATTAGAACTAAAATTTTATGAATGCAAATCATATATTTTAAATTTAAATTATAGTCCCAAATCATAATAAAAAATAAAAAAATTATAATAACTAGATTATTAAATTTATAAGAATTTATATAACTTACAAAAATTATTCTTAAATTTCTCAAAATATTAAAACCTATATAACCAAACTTATTTAAATTATTATCAAAAAACTTTAAATTTTTAACTTTATAAATAATATTTTTTGTTAAGTAATCAACTAAAAATTTATATACTAATTCTTTAAACAATAACTTAAATATATAATACGATAAAAAAAATATTAACATAACAAAAAATAAAGGTACATAAAAATCTACATACAAAAATAAAGACGGTAAAATTAATATATTACTATTTAATCATCATATAAAAAAAATAGAAAAAATTACTAATAATAACCTTAAAAAATTTATTAAAAAAGAATTACTATGATAACTAACAACCTTATTAAAACTTAAAAAAAAACCTTTTCATAAACGATAACTATAACCAAAAGTAAAAAATACTGAACAAAAAAACATTAAACCTAAAAAAATTATATAATTATTTATAAAAAATAATTCTAAAATTAAATCCTTTCTTACTATACCCCTAGAAAACAATAATCCACATAAACAAAATAAAGTAATTAACAATTGTAACTGTATAAAAATAGGTAAATTTCCATTATTTCCATAACCACGACCATCCTGCTGACCATAATTACAATGAATAATATAACCAATCTGTATAAATAAACAACTCTTAAACAAAGCATGTCTTACTAAATGAATAAAAGAAATAAAGCTTAATCCTAAACCTAAAGTAACTATAGAAAAACCTATTTGTGAAAGTGTTCTTAAAGCAACAACCTTTTTTATATCTTCCTCAACTAAAGCAGCAACGCTAGAAAAAAACATTGTAAATAAACCAATTAACAAAATAAATATCATAACTTGATTATTAAGTATTATTTTACTAAAATTTATTAACAAAATTAATCCTGCTGTAACTAAAGTTCTTCTATGAACTAATGAACTAACAGGAGTAGGAGCACTCATAGCCTTAGGTAACCATCTTCTAAAAGGGAACTGTGCACTTTTAGTAAAAGAAGTTAATAACAATAACAAAATTATTGACGAACACAATAATTCAAAACTAAGAAAATAATAACCATAAAAAATTGCTCCTCTAAAAAAACTAAAAATAAAAAAATCTCCAATTCGATTAGTTAAAGCAGTATTTATAGCACCTGAACTTCTATCCCAATTATTATAAAACAAAACCAAAAAAAAACTAGAAATTCCTAATAAATCTCAACTTAATAATATAACAAAAATCCTTCTTCTAAAATTCAACATAAACATTCTTCCTACAAAAACTAACAAAACAAAATAATAATAATTAAAATTTAATTCCCTGTCTAAATAATAAGTTCTAAAAATCAAGACTCTTAAGGTTACTAATCCTAAAATTAAAGAAAATAAAATTCTATTAAAATAAAAACTAAACTTCAAAACTAAAAAATCCCATTCTAAAAATATAAAACCTAATTTTATAAATGGAACAAATAATGCTAATATTAACAACACCAAAAAAACTAATGATATCAAAAAAATCAAGATATTAATCTTAAAATTAAATAACATTCCCTAAAAACTCTTATTTATAAAAAATTAATAAAACATGGTTAAAACTAATAATAAAACAAATTAAACCACTCAAATTAACTTTCCATATCACCATTCTATATAAAAACCCCCTAAAATAAATAATATTAAAATTAAAAACCTAATAAAAGATGTAGTATCTGAAATTATTAACCCCAAAAATATTACAATCTCTAAATCAAAAACTACAAACATTAATATCATAATAAAAAAATGAATTCTAAAAGAATTTTGAATTTTACCAACTCTAACAAAACCACTCTCAAAAGCATTAACTTTTAATAAACTTAAACTTTTAAATCTTAAAAAAAAATTAAGTAAATACAAAACAAATAATAAAAATAAAGTAAAAAAAATTACCAAAATTAATCTAAAAACTAAGAAAATTCTTATAAAGTTTCAAACTTTTTTTAATTTTCCTTTCGTACTATTAAAACTAAAAAAAAATAATTATCAAGATAAACAATTCTATCTCACAATGAATTAAACTAATATCACGTTAAATTAATTATAAGAAGAACAGTCTTAAAAATTAAGCATTCTCCTCTCTTAAAAAACTTAAATACAACATCGATGTAAAACTTACCTTACTATAAGAACTAGATTAGGTATGATTTTCTGTTAACTCCGAAGTAATTCTTAAAATTATTAATAGTTTAAAAAATTATATAATATTCTGCCCTAGAAAATTTTTGTAAATATAAATTAATTATAAACACAAAAAAGAATTTTCGAAGACTTATCTTTGTATAATTATAATAATAATTTTTTATATCAATTAAAAATTCTAAATAAAACAAAAAAATAATTAACCAATAACTTCATTCATACTGGAACTCAATAAAAGTACAAATTATTTTGCTACCTTAATGTCCTCACGCTAAGACTGCCATTTAAAATAATCACTGGGCAGAAGCTAACTTTATATAAAAGTCTAAGTCTTTAAAAAACATTTGATTAATTTTTTAATTATTAAATTAAATTAATTTAAAAAACTTAATTTAAACAAATTTACTAATTTTAAAATAATTTATTTGATAAAAAATTAACAAATAAAAAAATCAAAATAATACTAAAAAAAATAAACAGTTATAAAACTAAAAATAAAAAAACTTTAATTTATACTATTTATAATATTAAAATTAAAATTTATAAATTTCTAATATATAAAATAAAACAGATATCTTAAAAGTCGACTTTTCAACCCTAAATTTTTTAATTTTTATTATGTAACAATAAAATAAAAAAAAATTCTACCTTTTAATTCTATTTTTTATTATTAATAAAATTTTTTTTAAATGATATGCAATATCAAAAAATAAAAAAACAGATTTAATAGCTAAAATTCTTTTATACCACAAATAAATATTTTTAATAAACTAAAAAGCTTTAATCTATATTTAAAAAACACCAACTTTTAAAATTATCTATTAAAGTCACCTCAACAGAAATTGGTATAAATCTATGGTTAGCTCCACAAATTTCAGAACACTGACCATAAAAAACTCCTAAAACAGGAAAACTATAACATAAAGTTCTTAATATTCCTCTTATTGCATCTAACTTAACTGATAATGAAGGTAAAGCCCAAGAATGAATAACATCTGCAGAAGTAATACAAAAACGTACATTAGTATTACATGGTACTACACAACGATTATCTACTTCTAACAAACGTGGTTCACCTAAATTCAGCTGATCTATTGACTTTATATAAGAATCAAACTCTAAACCTGGGATATCACTATACTCATAACTTCAATATCATTGATGACCAGTAACTTTTACAGTCAAATTTCTATCTAAATTTATTAAACCATAGTAATACAATAAACTTAATGAAGGAATTATCTGCATTAATAAAATTAAAGTTGGAAATACTCTACACAATAACTCACCAAATTGATACTCAATTTTTTTTCTTTTAAAATAAAAATTATTAAATCTTAAATATAAAAACAAAAAAACTACAAAAAATAAAACTCCTAATAACAAACTACAATTAAAACCATAAAATCAATCTATATAACTAGAAAAAATACTATTTGAAAAATTTAAATTATAACCTTGAAAATAATTACCTACTAATTCTAAAACCACTTGATTGGAAATCAAACATACTATATTATACTAAAGAATCTAAAGTTTTATCCTACCTATTGACAATAAGTTATACAAAATTATACTAAAACTTTTAATAAAGGAAAATCACCTTTAGGGTATGAACCTAACAGACTAAATTATCCTACTTTATTAAAAACCAAAAATCTTTAACCTTTTAATTTGCAATTAAATATACTATCAATATACTAAAGATTTTTTATAACTTTAAAACAGAACAACTAAAATAAATTTCCGACTGATATCTGTGACCAAAAACATAACTTCTTATTCTAGACTCAGGTCTTCTATTAATAAAATTATCTAATAATATCATTCGGTAATTAAAAAATGAATCAAACAACACATATAAAAATAAAAACAATGCAAAAACACTAATTATAGAACCATACGAAGACATAATATTTCAAACAGAATAAACATCAGGATAATCTATATATTTACGAGGAAAACCATGCAAACCAGCAAAATGTAAAGGAAAAAAAGTTAAATTTACACCAAAAAACATTAAAAAAAATACTACAGATATTATTAATTTATTATAAACATAACCAGTTATAAAAGTTCATCACAAACTAATACCTGTAAAAATACCAAATACTGCTCCCAGACTTAAAACATAATGAAAATGTCTTACTACATAATAAGTATCATGTAAAATAATATCAAGTCTAGAGTTAGATAAAACTACACCAGTCAAACCACCAATAGTAAATAAAAAAATAAATCCTAAAACTCACAACAATAAAGGTTGAAAAACTATTTTTATACCAAACAAAGTAGCTAATCAACTAAAAACTTTTACCCCTGTAGGCACAGCAATTACTATAGTAGCAGCCGTAAAATAAGCACGAGAATCCAAATCTATACCAACTGTATACATATGATGAGCTCAAACTACACAACCAATTAAACCAATTCTTAAAATAGCATATACTATTCCTAAAAAACCAAAAACTTCTTTTTTTCCAGTTAAATATAAAGTAGATTGACTTACAATCCCAAAAGCAGGTAAAATTAAAATATAAACCTCAGGGTGACCAAAAAATCAAAACAAATGCTGATAAATTAAAGGATTACCACCTGTTCTAGGATCAAAAAATGAAGTATTTAAATTACGATCAGTTAACAATATTGTAATAGCACCAGCCAAAACAGGTAATGACAAAATTAATAAAAATACAGTAACAAAAACAGTTCAAACAAATAAACTTATATGCTCCAATGAAATTGAGCTTCTACGTAAATTTTTTGTAGTACACATAAAATTAATACCTCCTAAAATTGAACTTAAACCAGCACAATGTAAACTAAAAATTGCTAAATCAACACTTCTACCTGGATGACCTAAAGTTCTTAAAGGAGGATAAATTGTTCATCTAGTACCAGAACCTATATCAACAAAACAAGAATCCAAAATTAAAAATATAGCAGTAGGTAATAATCAAAAACTTAAATTATTTAAACGAGGAAAACTTATATCGGGAGCACCCAACATTAAAGGAACCATTCAATTACCAAAACCACCAATTATAGTTGGTATAACCATAAAAAAAATTATTAAAATAGCATGAGCAGTAATAATAGAATTATATAACTGACCATTTCCTAATAACAAACCAGGTTTAGCTAACTCTAAACGAATAATTAATGACATTCTTGTACCTAACATACCAGATCACAAACCAAACAAAAAATATAAAGTACCAATATCCTTATGATTAGATCTTTCTAATCAAGTTGTTAAACCACCTTGATATTTTTTATATAAATTAAT